GAACGCACTTCTAACACCTGTTCCACTTTTGGAAGACCTTGCGTTATATCACCAGATCTTGATTTTTCATATATAAATGTAACTAATGTATCGCCTTCGTAAAGGATTTCCCCATAATGTCCATGAACAGTTGCTCCTGGAGTAGCCAAATAAGGCTTAGCTGATCGTATTACCACAGAGTCAACTTGAACAATTAGAACTTGACCCGATTTTAAATGCGGTCCTTTTTTGGCTATACATACATTTTCACAAAGAAACTGCCCAAGACTAACGATTGGAGATGTCTCTTCACAATAATTGTAATGGAGAAAATACCAATTCAAATGGAATGGATTCAAAATGATGTTACTGCATGAATAGGGATTATAAATTTGACCATTTTCATCCAGTAAATAATATTTAAGTATTTGAAAAATCTGTTTGAAATTGTCAAGTTGCAAATAGTTAGTTACCAAGATCTGATTATGGGTTATTAAATGGGAAAATAAATCAAAATTATAAATTGGAAAACCTGTTCCTAACGGGCCCAACGAATTCCTAATTGGAATTAGGGGGTTCTTTTTGATTGATTCTTTTATCACATTGGGAGATTTTACATCGTTGAATGGGCCTATTCGAAAACAATTGGATGATGACAAAATTATCAAAGATTGAGATTCCTTATTTCGATTCAACAACGTATGGATAGTTCCTTGATTTGGATTAAGGGATTCTTTAATCCTTGCCTTGGAATAGGAATAAATGGAAGAAAATGGATTGACATTAGCGCGATCTGATCCATTCTCAGAGATCAATCCTGAACCCGACAGATCGTTCCTTTTTCCGGTATAAGAAATAGGTGACTTAGCTAAGTCGATTCTTAGAAAATATCTAAGCAAACCATTTGTCCTTATTTCAACAAAGGAAGCACAGGCCTTTTCGATTTTTTTGTCTTGGTCCCAATTCAACACTAAAGAAGTCCGAACTAATTGAATACTTGTGTCCCAAATTTCAAGAATTGGGTCGTAATAAAGGATATAATTGACAACTCGAAGTTGTAGATTATCACTTTCCTGCAAGAGATCCGGCGGGAAAAGTCTTCCTAAATTTATACCATCCGTTTTTTTATATGGGACTACAGGTTGAACCAAAACAAAATACTTTTTTTCATACCTGGAAAGTTTCATTCGTTGGATATAGAGCCAATTTTTCAATTTTTTGTATTCTTTGGAATTTGGTTTTCCCCCTCCTGGCGGTATCAATCGGAATGCCTTATTTGTCTTTCCAGGAAAATAGATATCTCCAGAAAAGATTATCAGTTTCATTTTTTCTGCTTTTTTCTTCACTCGGACCAATCCGCCTACCCGACTTCTTCTATTGAAAGTGATTTGTGTATCTGCCCCAATAATACTATTGTGCCGTACCATTATGGAAGAAGATTCGGCCAAAATGTGGACTTCCACGGGAATAAAAAAAAATGGATTTACTTCCTTTTGGTATTTTGGCCAAAATACCTTGACTCCTCGATACTCAATCAAATCCTCTTCGTTGACGATTGAATTTAGTTCTCTAGTCTCATATTTAGTAAGTCCCGAGCTCTTTCTTATATATCGAGGATCATCGAAATAAGCAAGAATACTATTTCTACGGAGAATACCATTTCTGGGGATTTCCATTGAGATACCTGAAGAAGGTATTAGTTGGTTCTCGCCTTCTTGAATCGATTCGAGTGGGATGATGAATCTATTTCTTCGCCTCTTTGCCAATAAATCAGAATTACCGTCGAGAATGGCCGGATATCTGAGATTACAACGACCCGTACATGTCATTCGATTCAGTTCTGAATAATCAGGAATCCTATCTCCTTTTTTATTTTTACCAGAAAAATACGAACTAAAAAATTTGTGTCTCACTTGATTATTAGTTACTGAGGGGTTAGCAATATATCTTGGCTTGACAGAAAGAGAATAAGCGTTCATTTGATCTTGATCCTTGTGGATCGAACAAGGGCCTAGACTGTATCTCCAGGGCTCCCCTAATAATATCCATAAATGACTTGTTTTTGGTAAGAGATGAATATTACCATATGTAAATTCAGGTGCATGGTACACATCAGTATTCCAGTGCATTTCGCCTTCTGAGTCAGAATAAATATGTTTTCGAACCTTCTCTTTCAAATTCAAAGTGGATGTTCTCGCGCGAATCTCAGCAATCACTTGTTCTGATTCTACATATTGATCGTTTTGAACTAAAAGAAAACTTTTCGGCGGAATACACACATTGTGTATAATATCTTCACTCTCAATAGTTACATACAAGTCTCTAGAACATAGAAAAGCAGGATGTCCATGACGTGTACGTGTCGGATGAACCAAATCCTCGTTGAATTTTATTTTTCCATTAGAAGGGGCTCGCACATGTTCTGCAGTACCCCCTGTAAATACTCCGCCGGTATGAAAAGTTCTTAATGTTAATTGAGTGCCCGGTTCTCCAATAGATTGACCTGCAATAATACCTACGGCTTCTCCCAATTCGACCAGGTCGTCATGAGCTGGACTCCGGCCATAACATAATTGACAAATCCAAGATGTACTCCTACAAGTAAAGGGGGTTCGAATAGAGATTGGTTGTGCTCTAAAAGTTATGAATCTACTGACAAGTCCAACCCCAATATCTTGATTTCTAGTAGCAATACATCGCGAACCTATATATATATCATCTGCTAATACACGGCCAATTAATGTTTGGATAAAAATCCTGTCCGCCATCATTCCATTTCGAGGACTTACAGAAATACCTCGAGCGGTGCCACAATCTGTTCGACGTACAACAATGTGTTGAACTACTTCAACAAGTCTGCGCGTGAGATATCCTGCATCTGATGTTCGGATAGCGGTATCCACAACCCCTTTACGGGCTCCGTAGCAAGAAATAATGTATTCTGTTAAAGACAGTCCTTCGCGTAAATTGCTTTGAATGGGTAAATCAATCATTTGCCCTTGGGGATCCGACATTAATCCTCTCATACCTACTAATTGATGTACCTGAGATGCATTTCCTCTGGCTCCCGAAAAAGACATTATATGGACTGGATTAAAAGGATCGGTCATCCGAAAATTAGGATTCATTTCTTGTCGCAAATATTCACTTGTGGCATACCATATTTCGATCGATTGACGTAATTTTTCTACCGCGTGTACATTCCCATAATGATGGTGTTTTTCCAAAATAAAACTTTGTTGTTCAGCGTCTTGAACTAGCCATCTTTTAGAAGGTATTGTTAAAAGATCATCAATTCCTAATGAAATGGATGCGGCGGTAGCTTGTCGGAAACCCAGAGTCTTTACTTGATCCAGGATATGTGATGTATATCCTATTCCATAGTGATCAATAAATCGACTAATAAGCCGTTTCATGGCAGTTCCGTCTATCACTTTATTGTGAAAGACCTGAGTGGGCCGTTCTGCCATCAGTACCTCCATATTGCGCTGAGTAGAATTTGACAATGGGCTTGAGTCAGTGATTGGAAAACTTCCTTTTCTAGATCTTGATTCACGTAGAAATTCTGCACTTATGGTCCTAGTTAACCCGGAGAGACTCGAATTCCCGTTGGTAGCATAGAATTACAACAGCCCTGCCAAAACCCCTGTATGGCTTCTTCTATTTCTCGATAAAGGGAAATATGACCAAGAGTGGTTCGAATATATATATAAAGAATTTCTTTTTTTATACTTCGTACTATTAGATAGTGTCCATAAATCTCATAATAGGTCCCCACAGATTCATAGTGAATTTCGATGGGAGCTTCTCTTGCAGCAATAACGCGTTGATCTAGTCGCCACCGCAGCCACAAAGGACTACCTAAATTGATTCGTTTTTGCCGATAAGCTCCAATTGCATCATAGGGATTACAAAAAAAGGGTTCTTTTTTTTTTGTATACTTATAGTTATTATCTTCATTTTGATAGTTTCTACTATTACATGGATTATACCTATTTACACAAATACCCCGACGATTTCCACTCGTTAAGACATAGAGTCCACTAAGCATATCTTGAGTTGGTGCCGAAATCGGATCCCCAATAGTTGGAGACAAAAGATTCATATGAGAAAACATAAGTAAACGCGCCTCTGCTTGAGCCTCCAAAGATAAAGGCACATGAACAGCCATTTGATCCCCGTCAAAGTCTGCATTGAAGCCCTTACAAACTAATGGATGTAAACAAATAGCGCGCCCTTCCACTAAAACGGGGAGGAATGCCTGTATGCCTAATCTATGCAGAGTAGGCGCTCTATTCAGCAATACAGGATGGTCATCCAGAATTTCCTGAAGTATTTCCCATACAATCGGTTTTTTTTTCCGAATTTGACTCTTAGCAACTCCTATGTTCGAAGCAAGATGTTTTCTAATTAGGTCACGAATTACAAATGCCTGGAAAAGTTCTATTGCTATTTCGCGAGGCAATCCACATCGATGTAATGAAAGTGAAGGGCCCACGACAATCACGGACCGCCCTGAATAATCGACCCGTTTACCAAGCAGAGTCTCGCGAACTCTTCCTTCTTTGCCTTCAATTACATCTGAAAGCGACTTGTAAACTCTATTATGATCATCCCTCATTGGTTGTCCGCAGATTCCATTATCAAGAAGTGCATCCACGGCTTCTTGTAGCAATTTTTCCTGAGATATTATTAATTCTTCTGGCGTAGCTATACTTGTTGTTAATAGATCTGTAAGAGTATTATTCCGATAGATAATTCTTCTATAGATTTCATTAATATCCGAGGTCACTAGTTTATCCTCATCTATATGATAGATTGGTCTCAACTCAGGAGGAAGAACTGGTAATAGACACAAAACCATCCATTTTGGTTCTATATTTGTTCGAATAAAATGCTTAGCCAATTCCATGCGTCTAAGCAAAAAATCTTTTCTTCTTCCAACTTTTCGATCTTCCCATTCATTCCCTGTGGGTTCCTCTTCCTCCAATTCTTTCCATTCTACCAATGAATAGTCTATA